ATCTCATAATTACCCATGACTGTTTATGTCTCTAGCACGACCACTTGATGAAATGTGGAGGGAAGTGGGGTAAATGGCCGATACTACTGGAAGGATTCCGCTTTGGATAATAGGTACTGTAACCGGCATTCTTGTGATCGGTTTAATAGGCATTTTCTTTTATGGGTCATATTCCGGATTGGGTTCATCCCTGTAGTAATCGGATGAACTGCGGTATAGATATGAAAGCGTAAGAACTCAACGGGACCCTCCTTCCCCCTCGAATTAGAGAAACAAAGAAGGGGGAGGTACCCGTTAAATGCGTAATAATTATAATTAGAGTATTTTATCGCATAAAAAAAAAGAAAATACAAAAATAGGTAGATCAAATAGCACGAAACCCTCCTATACTACTAGAAAAAATTCGAGTAGTATATCCCTTTTGTATTCAGCAAATCAAAGTTTAAATTTTTTTATAAGTTCATTGAAGAAGTTCTATTTGTTGTTCAATAAAATTCTCTCTCTTTTTTTGTTTGTCCACTACTTTTACTTTGTTTTATCTATTATATGCGTAATAGTAAAACAAAAAAAGTTCGGTTAAATCTCCTGAACCTCCCCCCAAATATATTAAAAAATCGAAAATTACGCGTCTTTGACGAAGGCCAGCACGAATCATTACTATTTGACATTGACACAAGAAAAGGGATTTTACACACCCTTTTCTTGTGTCGAAGATTAGGAAGGCAAAGAATCCCCCCTAGACTCATTTATTCCCCTCATTTATCTGTGTGTTTTATTCTATGCTTAGTCTATAGTATCTAATCGAATTTTTTTCTCGAATAGAAAACCTATTGAATTGATCCATTTGATAACATTTTAATCTGATAAGAGTTACATAGTCACATCATTACAATTTGGATTGAAAAAAAGTCAAGTTCAAAATTCAAATAGTCTTCTGCACAATATCACAATATACTATAATATACATAGTATGACTAAGAATGTAGTACAACTAACTCCCGACATCTGGTTGAACAAAAAAACTATAAAAAAATAGGGCTTTTGTACTTTTTTTTATTTCGTGATCATATATAACTATAAACAAACAAGACTTTTTTTCTTGTTATGAACTTGATCTAGAAATTCATTTCGGACAATTGAACCTTCTCGAACTGTTTCTTTTTAAGAACCAAAAAAATTTGTGCTAAAATAACCGATGCCAAGAAGAACAAAAGGCCTTGGACGCGTAATGGGTCTTGAAGTACTATTTCTGTATCTCCCTGACCAAACCCACCCACATTAGGATTACTCGTTAATGGCTGATCGAGTTTGATAGATTCACCCTCTGAAACAAGAAGTTCTGGCCCTGGAGGAATAATATCAACGACTTGACGCCCATCCGGGGCATCCCCTATAGTTATTTCGTATCCGCCCTTTTCTTTTCGTATTATTTTCTTTACTATACCCGCTGCTGTAGCATTATAAACAGTATTGTTACTCTTGCTTCCGTCGGGATAAATCTGACCCCTTCCCCTGTTACCGCCTACATATATGGGATATTTTAAAAAGTGAACATCTTTTTTAGTAACAGGGTCCGGTGAAAGAATAGGAAAGGTTATTTCACTATATTTTTGCCCCGGAACAGGACCTATCACAAGAATATTCTTTTGATTTGGTCGGTAGCTCTGAAAAGAAAGATTGCCTATCTTTTCTTTCATCTCGGGAGAAATACGATCGGTTGGAGCCAACTCAAACCCCTCGGGTAAAATAAGAACAGCTCCTACATTCAAACCCCCCTTCTTGCCATTAGCAAGAACTTGTTTTAGTTGCATATCATAAGGAATTCGAACAACTGCTTCAAATACAGTATCAGGAAGGACCGCTTGTGGAACCTCAATATCCACGGGTTTATTAGCTAAATGACAATTGGCACATACAATACGACCGGTCGCTTCTCGGGGATTTTCATAACCCTGCTGTGCAAAGATGGGATATGCATTTGAAATGGATGACTGAGTTATTATATATATAATGAGTGATACGGAAATGGATCGAGTAATCTGTTCTTTTATCCAAGAAAGGGTATTTATAGTTTGCATGGTCCAATTTTTGATCCCGAAAATTTCTACAATAAATTGGGTAGGTCGCTAATATACTTCCCTATCCACGATTCTGCTATTTACTGGAATAATCTTACTGGAATATTGGAGTACCTTCCTTCCTTGGGTGGGTAGAAAGAGTCAGTACGGTTTGGAATGCTTATGCCCCAAGTACCAAACACTCTAATTGAATTCATATCAGTAGACCTTTTTTCAGTCATTCATTGAATGATAAATCACTACAAGTGATGGGGATACACGATTTAAATAACGGAAGATCCAATATTTCAAAATTGTATCTAGAATGACTGGAAAAGTGGAAACAAGGCCAGATATAACTTGGTCGTTATGAGACAATCCAAAATCTTGGTAGATAGAGCCAATCATTAGTTCCCAACCGTGGGGTGAATGGAATCCGATACATAAATCGGTTAATAAAAGAATAGAAAATGCTTTTATTGTGTCGCTTAGGTTATATAGGAATTCCTGAACCCAAGAGTTAAGAGTAATAAGTTCTTTATTACCTATAATAGAATAACCACTTAGAATAAGGAAACAGATTATATTGGTCGAGAAGGACAAAATTGTATGGATACAATCTTCATTGTGCAGCTGAATCAATTGAATCGTTTCTTTATGGATTCCTATACGAAACTTTTTTAGATGTGTCTCCGGGTATTCCTTTATCATCTCGTCCAACAGTAGGAGCTCCTCTAATTCTAGGAATTTCTCTAGAAGACTCTTTTCTGGAATATCATTCAAAAGAGTTTCGGATTGCTTGGTATTCCACCAATTAGTAACCCAAGATTCCAGACTTTTATTAAATGCTAGAAAGCTCCACCAGGGTAAACAGACTGTAGATACAAAAAATAGAAGGGGAATAAATGCTTTCTTTTTTGCCATTTTTTTATAAAAATTTAATTTAATTAAAGTGGCCTCATTCGTCGCCTCTACGCGATCTAATATGAAAATTAAATTTTTCATTTCACCAAAATTCTATTCCAAGGTAGCGAATCGTTCTCTGTTTTTTATTTGTGATTCGGTAATTAGCCCTTGATTTGATAATTTTGAAGAATCTTACAAGAATACAGAAATCGACTAAGAGTAAGAGTCCGCTTCGAATGCGAAAATGCGAAAAAAAGTTTCCAGCTATTTCAACTGGTCAAATTCGAAGCAATTCCTTTCTTTAGGTGAATCCCCGAAAACCCGCTTTAGTTAAGGAATTCGGATTTCGAGACAAAAAACTTTCCAATCCAAATAGTGCAAAAAAAAGTACGCTGCCTACCATAGCACAAAAAGAATTGAGATAATTTTCTAAATGGGATGATCAAAACAAAAAAGGGGGTAGCAAAATTTTGAGTTATTCATTAAAGAGAAGAGAACGAAAGGGGGGAGAAAATGAAACATCACGAAATAAAAAAAATTTACATGAGCTATTTGTCTCTAGCCTAGCAATTCAAAATCAAAATATTGAAACTAAAAGCAAAAATTTTCTTTATTTCAAAATTCTTTATTTCAAAATGTTTTGGGATGAATCTATCCTTATTTCGATTTGTTGCTAATGAATTGCGGCGGGTGGATTTCCATACGCATAAAATCTCTTTTTTGCAGACAAAAACAACCCCCCTTTTTGATGTTCCATATAATATACGTTTGCTTTGACTCGAAGGTACGTTCTGACGAAAATTTCGTTAAATTATACGATGGAAAATTTGGGGATTGTAGAGTTTTTCTACTCCCAGTCGATAATCAGAAAACATTCATTGTTCGATTCATTTCAAAAAACTTCAATCGGTACGCGCAAGAAATAGGCCAATTCAGCAGCTTTTTGTTCCATTTCTCGTGGAGTCAAATTCTCATCAGTACGAGTCAAAGGAACGGCCCCCTGGCCTCTGATTTCTAGATAAAGGACACGACGAGGGTAAATACCCTCTTTAAGTTCTATTCTGATAGACTGAATATCATTTATAAGGAAGCGGAGGGAGATGCGACGATTTTTTCCCGGAAATCCCCAACGAAAAATACACACTATTCCTTCTTTTTTATCGAATAGATCGTAACCACTACCTACATTCCACGAAATTGTGCACCACAAATAGCAGCTAATAAAGAGACCTGCGATCCCATAGAAAGACATCACGATCCCCTGTGGGAAAAAAATGATTTGTTGAGAGGGAAATAAAGATATCAAATTCTTACCAAGATAGCTGGAAGTTCCAACTAATAAAAATCCTAAGGAACCTAAAAAAAGGATAAAGGCCCAGCAGAAATTACTTGTTTTTCGAGACCCCCTTATAAGTTCTATCCATATACGTTCTGATCGCCAATTCATACTAATCTAGTTGCATTTAATTTGACTTAATTGAATTGATAGAATAACCAAAATGAATTTCACTTATACTTTACTTAACTTAGCGACTTAACGCTATTTTGTTTCTGAAGTAACTCTCATCAACTAGCACTATTCTAATGTGAACCTGTCGAGGAAATTCATAAAAAGCGTTCGATCGAAAAAAAGAACGTCCCACCCCGCCCTAGATATCTACAAGCATTGACTTTCTATTTCAAAAATGGAACCGACCCGTCCTGATCTATTGATTTGAAAAAAGTTAAAACGAATTTACCCCTATAGCAAGTTTCGCATGTCTTGCACTTGTGTTTGAAAGAAATCATGCATTATACCATATTCCACTTTCCAATAAATAGCTAGATATCCGGTTTATGATTCAATCAAGTCTAAGTCTTGAAAAAAAATGTGATTTTGCCTCACCATCCAGCCTAAACAATCTTGTTTTTTTGAACATGAAGAAATAAAGAAGCCATTGCAATTGCCGGAACTACTAAGCCTACGAAAGGCACAAAAAAAGAGGGAAAGTTTATATCTGTCATAGAATGGGTACCTCGATTTACTATTTGCACCTGTTTGTTATATTGTTCTAAAATTATCTTAACTTAATTAGAATTCTAATTCTATATAATTATACTAATTATATCTAAGTGAGTATAGTATATATTAAGTTCAAGAAATGTAGAACTAACTAAATGAACTTAATTAGCCTTCTCCACAAAAATATATGTTTTATAATCAACTTTTTTATTCTTCATCTTTTCTTCTTCTTTTGCTCTTGTCTTCTTGTCTTTTAATTCAATATCAATAAGAAAGAGTTGCTTACAAAGTTCCGAAAGATTCGTTAGAATCTGATCCAAGAGATATTCTTTTGTTAGTCAAAACGGAGAGTCTCCGACAATAAATATATTAAGATGCAAAAGGCTTTTTTTTAGAATTTTACAGATGTAAGAAAGGAAGATAAAATTCGTTTTATTTGCCAAATTTGAAATTTACAGAAGTAAGAATGTTGATAGAATAGAGGTTCTCTGATTAATAATCAGGAATGGAATATGAAGTCAAATATAAAAAAACAATTTATCTGCAACTTTTCATTCTGTATATTATATATTATATATAGTTATTATATTATAGTTATAGAAATAGATTATAGTTATAGAAATAGAATTTGGATGGCAACCACGAAAACCCCATATCCATTATTCTATTATGATTGATTCTTTATCATATCATTTTTGCTTTGATTAATTACGATAACTAACTACTTTTTTTGTCACAAATAAAAAAATTGACCTTACTGCTCGATCGAATTTTGATTCAAAGGAAAGAAAGCGTGCAACTGAAATAACTCACTTAGAACGCCTTTTAAAAGATTACGCGGTACAATTGGATCAAATAAACCCTTATCGAATAAATATTCAGCTTCTTGTGAACCTTCAGGTACTGTCGTATTCAATGTTTCTTCAATTACTCTTTTACCCGCAAATGCAATGTAGGCGTTGGGTTCGGAAATAATGATATCTCCCAACATACCAAAACTAGCTGTCACCCCTCCAGTAGTAGGGGATGTAAGAATTGATACATAGAATAACTTTTTATTCGATTGATAATCAAATAAAGCCGACGATATTTTAGCCATTTGCATCAAGCTCAAACTTCCTTCTTGCATGCGTGCCCCACCGGAAGCACACACTATAATAAGGGGTAGATTTTGATTAGTAGCATACTCAATCAAACGAGTGATTTTCTCTCCTACTACAGATCCCATACTACCTCCCATAAACTGAAAATCCATAACCCCTATTGCTACAGGAATGTCATTTAGTTGACCTATACCTGTTTGAACGGCTTCGGTTAACCCTGTCTCTTTTTGATAAGAATTAATACGCTCTTTATAGGGTTCCTCCTCCGAATTAAATTCAATGGGATCCGTTGAGACCATGTCTTCATCCATAGGATCCCAAGTACCCGGATCAATCGAGAGTTCGATTCTCTCTGAACTACTCATTTTCAAATGATATCCGCATTCATCACAAATGTTCATTTTTGACTTCAACAATTTCTTATAATTTAATTCATAACAATTTTCACATTGAATCCACAAATTCCTGTATTTTTTAGTGACCTCAAGATTCTTATCCCTACCATTTGTCTTACCATTTGTCTTAGTGGTAGTCTGACTTTCATCAAAAATGTAATTATCACTATAATTGTCACTATCACTTAAAACAGAATTATCAATACACATTTGAGAATGAAGATAACTGTCAATACAACTATTAATGTGATTATTCAAACTAGATTTAGTATCGTACATGTAAGGATCATAATGAGTATCGTCATTTTTCGATCCATTCCCATAACTAGAATTCCAATAATTAGAAAAATTTTTTTGGAGTGAACTCCAAAAAGAATGATCATTTTCAATCTCAACAATCTGATTTTCAATATCAAAAAAAATGGAATAAGTTTCCCCCTTACTATCCCTAACTAAAAAAGTATCATCAGAGATGAAATTCCAAATGTCTCTGATACCGAATAAAAGATCCAAATTGCTGTAACTAGAACCATTACTCCAACTATGAATGTTTTTTTCTGTATAATTTCGACTCGTATTTTCATTGCTACTGGTATTGTCAATAGGATCAAGACTGCTCATTGATTTACTTAGCCCACACCTATGTTCGAACTCCTCCTTAGACAACATCGAATTAAACCACCACTTTTTCATAGAGCTTTCTTGCCCCCCATTTGCATGAAAAAAAAAGATGAATAGTCATTCGATGAAAAGTCATTTGAAATTTGCATTTACTAAAAATGAGTGAGAACTAAAAGATTATACTTTGTAAGAATCCGTGTATCCCTCCACTCTCTCTATATGATAGAACTTTTTTTTTCAGTTGTAATAGAAAAAACGAAAGAAAAGGACAATATACAGGATGGGTAGAAGGGGCTCTTATACTTGACTCGCTATCCGCGGTCCTAAGCTACGGGATATATATATATAAGAATACACCAATCCTAGAGATCCATAGGATTAATTGTGGATCCAGCACAACCAAAGAAACTTTTGAG